TATCTATTAGAAATGCATTTTCTACCATTTGAGTACGTACCAATGAAGAGGTTATTGGTACGCTTGAAAGATAACCCAAAAAGTCAAGGGGCTGTTTACATAATTGATTTCTATCGATCCTTCCGGGTTGAGACCACATATAATAATGATATTGATATAAATGGATAAAATAATATTTCCATTTATTCATCAGAATAGTCGTATTATTTGAAGAAATAATTGATTTTCCTTGATATCGAACATAATGCATAAAAGCATCCTTGCAGAACTCCAAGATGTCCTGAAAATCATTATGAATAAATACTTTGACAAGATTTTTGATTTTTAGAAAGAAATATATTCGTTGAAAAAAGAATCCAGAAGATGTTGAACGTAAATGAGAAGATTGATTACGAAGAAAAAAGAAGATGGATTCGTATTCACATATATGAAAATTATAGAGGGATAAGAAGAATCTTGGATTCGTTTTTGAAAAAAACCAAATATCTGTCTTTGGAAGAATCAAACTCTTCCAATTACAATACTCATAGAGAAACAAACGCAATAAATGCAAAGAAGAGGCATCCTTCAACCAGTAACGTAGGGTTTGCGCCAAGATTTCTAGATGGATGTGATAGGGGATTAGTACATTTGACACAGAATCTAAATCTAAATGGGACAATTTGTCCTCTAAAAAAGAAAATATTGAATGAATTGATTGTAAATTACGAAATTTATCTATTTCTTTCCTTTCTAAGGAAAATACTAATTGCAAAGAAAATGGAATTTCCACAATGACTGCAAATGCCTCTGATAGAATTTGCGAATACAAATTCTTGTTGTAAGCAAAAAACCTATTTTGGATAGAATCAGTATCCAAAATAATTAAAGGATTCTGTTGATACATTCGAATAATTAAACGTTTAACAATTATTGAACTAGGTTTTTGATCATAACCCACATTTTCAAACAAAATAGATCTAATTGATCTAGTTAAAGCATGATCATGAGCAATTGTATAAATATACTCCTGAAAAAGAAGTGGGTATAGGAAGTTATCTTGCCAAGCTCTATTTAGAGCTAAATATCTTTGAAATTTATCCATTGTGAATTTGATTGGAACCAAAAGAAATGGAAAATCAAAGGAGGACATTTATTGATTATCAAACGATACATAGTGCGATACAGTCAAAACAAAGCATTCTAGTAATAAAATACTAGATATCTCGGAGACAGGTATACTCATCCACAGACTCTCTGTCCTCTCTTTGAATCTAAGTAGTTTATGTTTGTTATAGGATAACAAAACAAGATAGGTTAGAAATCTTTTATTTATCAAACCAATCGCTCTTTTGATTTTGGAAAATCAATATATTTATCAATATACCGCTTCTTCTACACATTTACGTAAAACCCAGAATAGGACATAGCTACTAATAGTTAGGACTTATTAAAAAAATGTAAAATGGATAAGATAATCTAATCATCCACTCAAGGAAAATTCTTCCCCGTACCGGGCACTAATCCATTTTTAACGTCTAATTAGATCGGGTAATCATTCAAATTAAGAACAAAAGCTCGTTGCTCTTTTTTTCCTTATAAGAAATTCATTGAGGTCGGAAAACTCTATCCATTTATTGATTCAACCGCATTCTGATTCTGAATTAATTTCATTTTTTCTCATCCCCAATTAATTCAAATATGTTTTTGAACTGATCCAGTCAAACTGAAACATTCTCAGAATTCTCGATTCATACGACATGCTGTTTTTTCCAGTCATTCCTTTCAGGATCAGTCGTGGTCTTACAAAGTCTACCGAAGGTATGAACGAATCCCTTACTTCATTGAAGTGTGTAAAAGATGCTAGCCGCACTTAAAAGCCGAGTACTCTACCGTTGAGTTAGCAACCCGAAGAACATAAAATGGAGTCCAAATTTTTTGTTTTGAAGGAAACCAAGTAAAAAAACAAACCTAGTAAATGGATCCGTTTCTACACAATCGAATTATATTTGGTCAATAGACTCTTGTCAATATAAAAAAAAGATAATGACAAACAATCAATATAGACAAAATAAATTTTCATCGTTATAGAACATGGTAGTCTATGGTAATGGTAACAATAAAAAAAGTGTTAAGAAAATAAAGAGGGAGAAGGGGATCTACTATAAAAAAGTTATAAAACTAAATAAGAATCTCCCCTGTTCTCTTTTTTTTAATTGACTTTCTTACGAAATTCGGAAAAAACCCCCGCTTTTTTGAAAATATAAAAAAGAGTTCCTGTAGGTTGAGCACCTTTTTCAAGAAAATCTAGAATAGCGGGAATATTTAAATGGGTTTGATTGTTTATAGGATCATAAAAACCCACTTTACGAAGATCTCTTCCTTCTCTTCGGGATCGAACATCGATTGCAACAATTCGATAAACAGCTCATTGGGATAGATATCGATGAACTCGAACTCCCCCTAGAAACGTATACGAAGTTTTCCCCTCGTACGGCTCGAGAAATTGAAGTGATGCCTATATATACAAGGTCAAATAGATCCATAAAAGCATCAAATAAATTAGACTTTTCTTATTTTTATTATATATTTTCTATTAAATTGCTAGAAAAAAACACATTTTTATTCTCATAACTCAAGTTGGATAACTATGAAATAGTTCAAAAGAAAATCAGAAAAGCTTAGTCATTTCGTTTTTTGAGTAGTCTCTAATCCATCTTTTTTTGTCCCGTTTAAATTTTTAAAAATCGATTTTGATTATTCATTCTTAATCTAGTTGTCGAGACAATCGAAAAAAGGCTATTTTCTTGTTCCAAGATACGTTATCTTTACCTTGAATCATTGGGTTTAGACATTACTTCGGCGACTTAAAATCGTTTTAAAATGGCAGCAACATGCCCCTTTTTTATGATTTTTTTTCTAGAAAAGATTCTTAGAAAAAGAGTATCACACGGAAAGAAAAAATCACTATACTTACGAAGTTGCTCAAACTTATTAATTAGCACTAACCCTAGATTCCTTGCCCCTGAGAAAAGAATCGATAGTTTCTACTCGAGCTACATCACGTACTATATTACACTACAACCCCCAAAAACGAGGGTTCCGGTGTAACAGAACAAAAGATGTCGAGCCAAGAGCACATTTCTAATAAAAATGGTGGGTGTAAGAATCCACAGACGATCATGTCCGTCAAGTCGCACGTTGCTTGCTACCACATCGTTTCAAACGAAGTTTTACCATAACATTCCTCAGGTTTTGAACTGGTATGTAATTGATTCAATTAAGGAATCACGAATAGTCATTTGTTCGCTCGTTAGAGTTGTTCCATAGGAATCCATATTTTTTTCTTCTTTTCGATTTCTAGGAATGACTAGTTTTGTTTACGAAGTCGTAGCAAGAACTGAATTTCATCCCAATTTTCATTTTCATTTTCTTAAATGAGTTGCAATATGCTATTTTTGATTTTTTTTCTAAAAAGAAAAATAAGATCCATTTTGAAATCCTAAATCGAAATAGAAATATTAGAAAATAGAATATTTAGGTATTAGTTAGGTATTAGGAATAGAAAAGTTTTTGTTATTGAATCCACATTACATCTTCAAATGATTTGATAGCATTTAACAATCTCACACTTCTTCGAAGATCAAATACTTATAAAAAAAATCATTCAATTCAATTAAATAGTTCTTTAATTCTTTATCTTTAACTTGAATTCAATTTGTTAATTCAAATTGAAAAAATCCCCACCATCTCGATAGAAATAGAATAAAACTAATGATCAAATAGGCTTATCAAAACCATCCATCCTCAAATGAAACCTCATTGATTACAAAAATATAGACTGAAGGGTGGAGTCTCCTATTCTTTCATTTCATACTGAAAATGAAAATAAGCAAAAATCATTTCATGATTTTTTTTTACGCGTAGTTTCGACTGACTGAGGGGGGGTAAAAAATGCTTAGTTAAAAAAACTAAAGCAAGGGGAATCAAATATAGGATCTATGAATTCCCCCCGTCCTCATTTATTATTCCATACATTTGGATACATTTAGAATTCTATTTTTCTATTTTTATCAAATACCTAAAAATGAGGTTCAAAGAAAATACATAATGTATAAAACTGAATTCTTTATTACTAACTTCTGAATTTCATCGGATTTGTATTAGCACAACTATTGAAATCAATCTCTTATCTAAATCAGAACTTGATTCAGATACATTTATGACAACCTTTCGTTATTCTGAAAATAGAACGATTCTTTATTTCTGGATATAAAAAAAATGGGTATTCCCTGTCCCTGGGACGGAAGGATTCGAACCTCCGAATAGCGGGACCAAAACCCGTTGCCTTACCACTTGGCCACGCCCCATTTATATTTCTGTTCAATCACTAATAATAAACATTATTATTAGTATTGGGTGTTCGTCAATATTGATTGTTCCTAGAATTTTGACACCAGGGGAAAATCAATTTCTTGATCATTAGATATAATTTCAATTAAAATATTGTCTAAAGTCTAAAATAAAAGTATGATTTCTTCTATTCTCTTTTGTTTTGAGAATGGAAGGATTTTTGATTAATTGAATTTTCAAAAAAGGATTTTTTTTCTTTACCTTAATTTATTTTTTACTTTTATTTTTTAGTTTTATTTTTCTGTTTTAACAGATATCCAATAAAACTCAATCAAAATCAAATTATCTCCAAGTTCAATCCAAGAAAAAAGTGTTTGTTATGCTTAACATCTTTAGTTTGATCTCTTTCTGTTTTCATTCCACCCTTTATTTGAATTCGAGTAGTTTTTTATTAGTCAAACTGCCGGAGGCCTATGCTTTTTTGAATCCTATCGTAGATATTATGCCAGTAATACCCCTTCTCTTTTTTCTATTAGCCTTTGTTTGGCAAGCTGCTGTAAGTTTTCGATAAGATCTTTACTAATGTCCTAGACATTATTTATCCGAGAAATAAAATGCCAATAATGATTAGAGAAGTTTTACAGTATTAACCCTCGATTCAAACAATCTCTAGATGACTTGGAACAATTTGAATTCCCCTCTTTTCTCATTCTTATTCTTTTTCGTTCTTTTTTTTGAATTAATTTATTGAAAACCCTTTTTAAGTCCCCCAATAGGGGGTAGGAAAGAATTTTTTTTGGAAATCAAAAACCCGACTTTTATTGCAAATCCATTTTTGAGTTATTTTAATAGAAACTGTTTCGTTTATTGGTGTCGAAATAAGATATGTGGTATAAAAACGGATAATCTATTCTCTTTTTTTTTTTTCAAAAAATGATCTTGGAGATTGTGTAATGCTTACTCTCAAACTCTTTGTTTACACAGTAGTGATATTCTTTGTTTCTCTCTTTATCTTTGGATTCCTATCTAATGATCCAGGACGTAATCCTGGACGTGACGAATAAAAAAAGCCCTTTATTGTATATTGTACATTTTTGAATTTCAAGAAAAAAAATAAAATATCAAGTCATCACCAAAAAAGGAAAGAGAGGGATTCGAACCCTCGGTACGAAAAAATCGTACAACGGATTAGCAATCCGACGCTTTAGTCCACTCAGCCATCTCTCCCAATTTCAAATTAATTGAAAAATTCGAATTTTACTTTTTTCTTTTTTATGGAATGTAAAAATTGAAAAAAAATTCCCTCTTTCCTTATTTCAGTTCTCTTTATCTTTATTAAAATTAAATTCGAATTCTATTAATATTAGAATTAAATTATTCTACCTATATATTAAAAATATATATATTAAAAAAACAAGGCTCGAAATAATTCTTTCGAAAAAAAAAGAAAATAAAGAATATTTTTTCTGCCGAAAGATATTTTGGATTTTCTTTTTTCTTATCCTGGCTTGGTTAGTGCCTAGCCAGGCCTTTTTTTGTGCCAAATAATATTTATTTTCTTTTTTATTCTATTTAATTTGAATTATATATATTTATATATATTATATCATAATTAATTATGAAATTAATTAATAATAATAATTAGAATTAATAATTGAAATATTAGTTAAAATAATATTCTTTATTTTCTTACTTTTTTCTTCCCCTCTTTCTTTTTCCTAGTAGTGGTGCTGTACTGAAAAAAAAAGAACTTGTTATTGAGTTATTAATAATTATAAGTCCTTTTAACTAACCTCATTCTGATTAGGTCTAATGAAAAAACTAAAACACACCAATGCTATCATTTTCATTATCATTTTCGGATTCTATCTCTTATCCTGATTACGTCTGATTATCTTATTCGAATTCGACAAAAGATTTATTTATATACAATAATCGCATTGTAGCGGGTATAGTTTAGTGGTAAAAGTGTGATTCGTTTTTAGTAATCCCTTTTATAGTTAAGGGGTCCTTCGGATTTACTTCATATTCCGAACAAAAACTTTTTTTCGTAAAAGGATTGAATCCTTTCCTTTACCTATCATTGAAGAAGGATTCGAGGAAAAATCGAAATTCTCGTGATTTGAATCCAAGGGTCAAATTTGTTATAAATTTTGAAAATTGGAAAAGAAATAGCGAAACACAATTTGTTTTATTGGATCAAGACCCCCAATAACTATGAGTATGGATAAAGGATCCATGGATAAAGATAGAAAAGTGTATTTCGAATCGTAACTAAATCTTCAATCTTTCCCTTTTAAAAAGAAGAAAGATTCAAGCAAAATAGCTATTTTTAAAAATATAAAATAAAGATGTCTTTAGTTTACGAAGGACATTGACATTTTTTTAGCTCGGTAGAACAAAAAAAAACTTTTCCTAAGGATTATTTCAAATCAAATAGAAATAGAGAACGAAGTAACTAAGAGAATATTATTAGAATACTCTAGAATATTTTCTATATTCTAGAGGGGATCGTCTAGAAAGCGAATTCTTTTGAATGTATTCAAAGAGACGGCTGACATAGATGTTATGGTTCAACAATTTTTGGATTTCATTCACGTCTTATTTATATCTTGATATTTATTCATCATCCACCAGCATCCATAAAGGAGCCGAATGAAATCAAAGTTTCATGTTCGGTTTTGAATTAGAGACGTTAATAATGATGAATCAACGTCTACTATAACCCCTAGCCTTCCAAGCTAACGATGCGGGTTCGATTCCCGCTACCCGCTCTATTACTATTAGATAGAATTCTATATCAGAAGAATATTCTGATATTCAATATCATATATTAAAATAGAATATTTTTCTATTATGAGTGCATCCTTAACATTGCATATTGCATATAGAATTACTGAGATTCTACCCCCATAGATATAGATAGCACTTTTTTCAGAACACCGATTTTAAAAACACCCAACAAGAGGTAAAAAAACAAAAAATGTGAAAAAAAAGCGTCCATTGTCTAATGGATAGGACATAGGTCTTCTAAACCTTTGGTATAGGTTCAAATCCTATTGGACGCAAGTTCTTCATATCCTTTTTTTTTAGATTTCTATCCCAAGTCAAGAAGGATATTGCTATTTTGATTTTGACTGATTTTCATCACAGATGCTTAAAATATGG